TGGAAGATCTCCTATATGGAGAATACACATTCCAATTGAGAAGATCCATCGACCTGAGACGAAGAGAAAGGCCTATCTATTTTATTTAGTTATTCAGTTAAACCAATGCTTCGTTATTGGAGCAGATAGCAACAACCATTTCATCGGACATGCGTCTTTTTTATTTTCCAATGGATTTCCATGTTTCATTAATGGAAATTGTTTGGTGTAGTGAATAAGAGGCTCTGCTCTGGTCTGGTTGTTCGCCGTTCAAGAATTCTTGTTTAGGCAGTTCATACCATCCATACAGAGTGTTTTGATCTAAGATTTCAATTCTTCTTCCATGTTTCAGCAGTAGCACCATGGAGCTAAGGTCCAAAATATGGAATAAACAAGTGTTTCCACGACCCTGCCACCCGGTCAATTCTGTTCCACTTAATCCCCCTTTCGTGGCCACATATCTTTCCGGCTAAGGAATGGGGAATCCTTCTCCTGTTATACTTACACAAATCGCATGTTTCATTTCTTCCGGGAAAATCCATTTCTTTCTAAGCAATGCCCTTATCATTTGATCCAATAGCGTTCCGTTAGATAGGAACAGATTTGTTAAATACCGAAGACTCTCGTATCGAGCCTGAGAACGGAAAGATCCCTGAAAAAATGAACTTTTGGCTCTAAAGGGTCTAACATCTCTCTGGCGAGAAATCAACGATTTGAATCGCACCTTATTCTGCTTCACATCCCAGAAGAACCAGTACAGTAGGAGAGAGTCGAAATCCTCACCATCTGGTGGGCGAACCTTACGCCTCCTTAACGATGAAGCTAACTCTGCTGACTTTGACCGTGAATCTGACTTTGACTTTGACCGTGAATCTGACTTTGACTTTGACCGTGAATCTGACTTTGACTTTGACCCTGAATCTGACTTTGACTTTGACCCTGAATCTGACTTTGACTTTGACCCTGAATCTGACTTTGACTTTGACCCTGAATCTGGATCTAAATTTGGCATCTCTTCATCTGCAAAGAGTTCTCGACGGAAGAACCTAAGGGACGACTCTTTGAATATGAAAACGTCTGGCTCTGGAGGGTTCCAAACGAGGCGGCTTATTCGAAAAAAGCCGTTTTCTCTGAGAGATCTAGTTCGTACCCAGTACCGCGCGACGCTCTCCCAAAAGAAAAGGAGCGCAGCCTCATCCCCCTCATCCCCCTCATCCTCATCTTGTTCTTCGGAATATTCCTCTCGTGCACGGGCCAGCATCAATTGGAAGAGCTCAAAATAATCCTCAGGCTCCACTTCACGAGGCCACCTCTCCAAAGATGACTTGGCCCAATAGGGAAATTCCAATTCATCGGGCCTTTCGAACACATCAAATAGATTGAAACCGGGGTGCCATATTCTAGGAGACCCCATTATGCTATGGACTAAAATCTCCTTTACCCTTTTCAGATACAGGAGGAGGATTTTTTCTCTTCCCTTTGCCTTTTTTACAAACCCCGAGTCGTCATCTTCTTCAAACGGCGATTCGATTTTTTCTACAAGCCCCAAGTCGCCCCCTTTTTCATCGAGAAATCTCCGATCAATGATACAACAAGTTCCATTTTGGAGCATATCGAACGGATTCCTTGGTTCGGACCGAAGAAGCAATGTCACTCGATCATTATCAAACTGACTGCAATCTTTTTCTGCCCGTGAGGATCCCACCAGAGCGACTTCTAGTTCTAATAGGCCATTAACTAGATCAGCATCACACCGACCGAATTTCAAGTAAGCGGTGGTCCCTCGATCAGGGGGTCTGAGTGTAGACCAAGTATCGTGAGCGACCGGTCCGGCAGAAAAACTCAAAAGATAAAGAAGTATCGTTAATCTCTTCATGCTCATTTCAAGTTCGAAGTACCATTTGTGCAAAAAAGAATCCCCCAGCAGAGGGGAGTATTTGGTTAGAAACATAGATATAGGATCTACGGGGCAATTACTTAAGCAATAACCTAGAAGCACATTATGCGCAACAGCCCTTCCTATCTGATAGGAAACGACCCCATGCTCACTAACCGGGCTTCCCTCCCGGTATTGATACACCAAATTTGGTCTATGAAGAGCGAGTCTAATTGTATTAGCGTCTATAATTGATTTCTTCCGTGAAAGACTAATTGATTGGGCCTCATTGGCAAGTGCTACAAAACCTTGTGCACTGGGATCTATGGTTATGGACCCGAATCTGTTAGTATCGCACATTTTCTTTTCCAAGGGAAATCCCTTAGTATCGGAAAGAACGAAAAAATTCTTTCGCCGTTGTGAAAGAAGAGGCTTTCGCATCTTAATGCATGTATTGAATCTATTCGAACCTACTAGGCGGGGATCCATTTTTTTGGGAATATGAGTCGAAGCAATAACAAGAAAGTTTCTAATGGAACCTCTTTCACGAGCTCCGTAGATATAGTTCTCGAATAGACCGGGGGATAAGTAATTCGACTCCTCCACAGACATATCATGAATGTTTGGAATCCATATTATGCAATG